AAAAATGAAAACTTATTCTTAGGTAAATCAATTTCGAAATGCTTCCGTAAAGTGTCTGATATCTCTTTCACATCTTCTATCCCAATTCTCATAAGATCTTCTTTACTCTTGCTCAAAAGTTCTAATAGTGTATGTATATTCGACCTTTTGAGACAATTATAGGTCCGATAAGGTAATTCTGATTGGTCAATAAAAATACATTTCAATGGAATTTCTTTTTTGTTTTTCTTTAGATTAGTTAATCTATCTTGAAAAGTAAAAATCGGTAGAATAAACCTGTTTTTATTTTCTTTTAATTTAAAATTAATGTCCTCTTCCTCCCCATGTAGAAAAGGAATAAATAAATCAATCAAATTACGAGAAGCTTCATAAAGTGCTTCCTTAGGAGTTAAACTTCCATTTGTCCATATTTCTAGAAAGAGTATCTCTTCTTTTTCCTTCCCATTCCCATAAGAATGAATACTATGATTCGCATTTCGAACAGGCATAGATACAGCATCTATAGGATAACTTCCATCTTGAGAGTTAATTGTTGGTTTTGTACAATATCCGCGATCTCTCCTTATTTGTAATCCAATACACAAATCAATCGGTTCCGTCAGATTAGCTATATGTTGTGTTGTGTCAACTATTTCCACGGAAGGTGGTGAGATGATATCTTGAGCGGTTACGTATTTAGGGCCCTTGACGCAAATGGATGCGTCTCGAACTCCATGTATATTACTTCTCAATACAATTTCTTTCAAATTTAGTAAAATTTCATGTACCGATTCTTCAATACCTACTATCGTAGAATATTCATGTGGCACCTTCTCAGATTTTGCACATGTGATACATGTTCCTTCTATTTCTCCAAGTAAAGCCCTTCGCATGGCAATACCCATGGTATCGGCTTGACCTTTCATAAGTGGGCACAGAATGAAACGACCATAATAAAGACGATTACTATCTATTCTTGATTCAACACACCTCCACTGCAGTGTTCGAGTGGATCCTACTACTTCCTCTCGAACCATACTATAATAATACTATTATTAGATCAGATCATTGAATCATTTATTTCTCTTGAAATCCTTTTTTATTATTTCTACACACGTCTTTTTTTAGGAGGTCGACATCCATTATGTGGCATAGGTGTTACATCACGTACGAAACTTAGTCGTATACCACTTCTACAAATGGCTCGTAATGCTGCGTCTCTTCCAAGTCCAGGACCCTTTATCATAACTCCTGCTCGTTGCATACCCTGATCAACTACAGTACGAATAGCATTTACTGCTGCTGCTTGAGCAGCGTAGGGTGTCCCTCTTCTTGGGCCTTTGAATCCAGAAGTACCAGCGGAGGCCCAAGAAATCACTCGACCTCGTACATCTGTAATAGTTACAATAGTATTGTTCAAACTTGCTTGAACATGAATAATTCCTTTTGGTATTCTACGTCCATTCTTACGTGAACCAATACGCCCATTCCTACGTGAACCAATTCTTGGTATAGCTTTTGTCATATTTTATCATCTCATAACTATGAGTCAGAAATATACAGAAAGAAAAGATACGGAAATATCCATTTCATGTTAAAAGAAATCCCCCTTTTGTTCTTCCTTTATTTTAAAAAGTTTTTTTTTTAGGGTTATCCTTGTCTCTGTTTATGTCTCGGATTGGAACAAATCACTATAATTCGTCCGCGCCGACGGATCAGTCGGCATTTTTCACAAATTTTACGAACGGAAGCCCGCATTTTCATATTTATTATTCCTTACCTTAATGTTGAATCTATTCCTTCGAAGAAAATAAGTCTCTTGCATTTTTTTAATTGTATCGTCATGAAAATGAAAGGAATGCTTAAAAAATTATCTAATCGTTCGAATCTTTGTTTCGAAGTCTATAAATTATACGTCCCCTGGTTGAATCATAACGACTTACTTCAATTTTGACTCTATCCCCCGGTAGTATCCGTATAAAACTACGGCGGATCCTTCCCGAAATATAACCTAGAATTACATCTTCATTATCTAAGCGGACCCGGAACATACCGTTGGGAAGTGATTCAGTAATTAAACCTTCATGAATCAATTTTTGTTCTTTCATTCCAGGTAAGCTCCTTGAAGTATCAACTAATGGAGGAAAAGTTATATAATTCACTTTTCTTCTCTATAAAATAGGAAGTTAGAGATAAAATTAGGATACCGGAGGAGGAGGATCACCAAATATATAACAAAAGTTCGCCTCCCATTTTTTCTCGTCGAGCTTCTCGATCCGTCATTATACCTTGAGAAGTGGAAAGAATTACAATTCCTATTCCACCTAAAATCTTAGGAATTTGTTGGTAGTTGGAATAAATTCGTAAACCAGGTCGGCTGATACGCTTTAAAATAATTCTATGTATTCTTTTCCTAGTCTTTTTATTTTTATGTCGCAGAGTTAAAACCAAGAAATTTTTGTTACCTTCTTGATGTTTCCGAACGTTTTCAATAAAACCTTCTCGTAGAAGTATTTTCACAATATTTTCGGTAATATTAGTAGATGCTATTCGAATCGTTCCTTTTTTATCCATGTCAGCATTTCTTATAGAAGTTATTATATTGGAAATAGTGTCCCTACCCATGGCGAACTATAATTATTGGTGCCTTCTAATTTTGATATAATTAACATGTTCTCTTTTTTGTTTGTTTTATTTTCTTTCATTTTTTTGTTTATTTTGTTTAATTTTTAATATTATAAAAAAAGTATATGCGCGAGACACCATCTACTACTCTACTAAATTTGATCTATTTTAGATGTTCTGATATATCCTATTTTAGATGTTCTGATATATCATAGTCTCATTTAGTATTATTTATAATACCTCGGGAGCCAATGAAACTATTTTAGTAAAATTCAACTGTCTCAATTCCCGAGCGATCGCACCAAAAACCCGAGTTCCTTTTGGATTTCCTTCTTGATCAATGACAACCGCAGCATTGTCATCATATCGTATTATGATACCGTTGTCACGTTTGAGTTCTTTACAAGTACGTACAATTACAGCTCTAATAACTTCTGATCTTTCTAGTGGCATATTTGGCACTGCTTCTTTAATTACAGCAACAATAACGTCACCAATATGAGCATATCTATAATTACCAGCTCCTATGATTCGAATACACATCAATTTTCGGGCTCCGCTGTTATCCGCTACATTCAAAAGGGTTTGAGGTTGAATCATATCATTTTTTTGGAATCTGTTATTTTAATGGAAAGGATGAAGGAAAGAAAAAAAGAAATATTTTCTGTCCAGAAATAAATAAACTTGCAGTTGTTTTTTCATCCTCAATATACCATTTAGTTCTACATCTCCATCCTGACAAATTTAGTTCGTATAGGCATTTTGGACGCAGCTAGTGAAATAGCTGCTCTGGCTACAGTTTCAGATACTCCACCCATTTCATAAAGTATTCGACCTGGTTTAACAACGGATACCCAATATTCGGGGGATCCCTTCCCCGAACCCATACGTGTTTCTGCGGGTCTTACTGTAACAGGTTTGTCGGGAAATATGCGTACCCATATTTTTCCACCACGACGCACATATCGTGTCATTGCTCTTCGCCCTGCTTCTATTTGTCTAGCTGTGATCCAAGTGGGTTCGAGTGCTTTAAGAGCGTATCTGCCGAAACAAATATGATTGCCGCGACAAGATATTCCCTTCATTCTTCCTCTATGTTGTTTACGAAATCTGGTTCTTTTGGGGTTATAGTTGATGGTCATTTCTTAATTCGATCTCTACTGCAGAACTGGACACGAAAGTTTCCTTTCATCCAGCTCCTCGCGAATGAAAAGATTCACTAATATGACATATTACAGATACACATGGAAAAAATAATCCAAAAAGACATTTATCAATATTGAATTTGTTATATAGGAAGATATATGTACGGGATATATACAGATAGAATGTTTCTATTATGCATATTTATGGATTATAGATAATGTTTATAATGTTTTTTTTTTTATAATGATCCTTATTTTGACCCTTCTCAAATGATGCCAAAATATTGTAATGTAATCTAAAGTTTCGCGGGCGAATATTGACTCTTTGCTTTTTGTTATTTCTAGGTCAATCCATGACTTCTCGAAATAAATTCATTTTTTCTCGGTTCGTTCCGCCATCCCACCCAATGAATTATTCGGATTTGTTTTCAGTAGAATCCTATGCAGTCACAGGTTTCATCGTTCCTATAGCTTCTCTATTAATGGTTAAGTCTGAACTCTGCAATGGAGCTCCCCAAAAAAATTTCTCTTCTCGAGTCAATCTACTTAGTTTTTATTAACTCGAGGCTCTTTATTATTCATATCACTTTATTTTTTTATTATTTTATATTTATTCAGTTTTGATGCTTTATTACATTGCCTTTTATGAGGTAATTCATAGACCATCCATATTGGAATCATATATCATTGATATTTTTGTTCTTTCTTTCTCTCATCCTTCCATTTATCTACATCTCTTTATTTTTGCTTCACAACCCAACCCATAAATAAGATTATTTCCATAAATAAGATTTTTTATAGAAAAGATTTTAGTTGCAGTTGCTGCAACTATATGATTGATCCACTCATCTCATATAGTGACTGTTTCTTGGGATATTGATATTACGAAGCAATAAGTTAGTTATTAGTTTTTTTATTATACTTATTAAGTTAAGTTTAAGTAACTTATTAAGTTTAAGTAGGGGTCAGTCTTTTTTTTAATCCCAACTCTTAACTCTAAAGAAAAATTAACGAGTCACACACTAAGCATAGCAATTCTAACAAATGGTCAATCGAATTTTTATTCAACCTTATAGAATTGGAATTGCTCATTTTTGTTTGATTTAATGGAAAAAGAATGAACAAGTTTGTGATTTTTTGTTCTATCACTGAATAGAAAGGAAAGACAAATAAAAGTCTATTATTGCTCCTCCCAAAATATCCAAATTTTGATGCCTAATACTCCATAAATAGTTCGAATTGTATAGGAAC